TTGATGGTGAAATGGTAGACACGCGAGACTCAAAATCTCGTGCTAAAGAGCGTGGAGGTTCGAGTCCTCTTCAAGGCATAATATTGAGAATGCTCATTTAATGAGCAATTCCATAACAGATTTCGGATCTAATCAATATTGACGAGTATCTTATCTGTTGATACGAAGTATTCCGGCGATCCTCACGATCCGAGTCCGAGCTGTTGGAATCGGCAGCGGATCACGAAATCTTGGCGATCTTCTTTATAGGAGTCCGTTTGGAAATCGTCCGCCCTGCGCGCACCCCCCGAGTATAGGATTCAACAGGAATCGCACAAGGTAGATTGATAGAAACCTCTGGTAAAATATCCACCAGTACCCGTAACCCAGCAAATAAAGTACATTACATTAGGGATTGGCGACTTACCCATTCAGTGACTTTGGCACTGGACGTTCTCAAAATGGGTACTATCGGGTCGGGTTAATTAGAGAATAGACAGACGTCTGTTGGCATTCCAGCCTTCCTTCTCCTTTCAGGGCCTATCCGAAAGAGGATTGTACCTCTTGGTCGTGAATATCTGAATAGGACGAACCCGCCCCCGTGGATATCTTTGCTTCGGAACAAAGCAATTAGAATTAGGCTCGGTCAACTGGAATGTGTATTATCCATATGGGAGATCTTCCAATTGAGGAGATCCATCGACCTGAGACGAAGAGAAAGGTCTATCTATCTTCTTTAGTTATTCAATGAAACCAATGATTCATTATTGGAGCAGATAGCAACAACCATTTCAGCGGACATGCGTATTTTCCGATGTATTTACATGGTTTCATTAGTAGAAATTGTTTGATGTAGCGAGTAATAGGCTCTTTCGCAGTTCAAGAATTCTTGTTTAGGCAGTTCATATCATCCACACATAGTGATCTAAGATTTCAATTCTTCCATGGAGCTAAGGCCAAAAAGATGGAAGAAACAAGTGTTTCCACGACTCTACCATCCGGCCAATTCTGTTCCACTTAATCCCCTTTTCATGGGCACATATCTTTACGGCTAAGGGATGGGGAATCTTTCTCCTGTTACATGAATCAAATGTTTCATTTCATCCGGGAAAATCCATCTCTTTCTCAACAATGTCTTTGTCATTTGATCCAATAGCGTTCCGTTAGATAGGAACAGATTTGATAAATACTGATAACTCTCGGATAGAGTATTAGAACGGAAAGATCCATTAGATAATGAACTATTGGTTCTAAACCATCTCTGGCGATGAATCAACAATTCGAAGTGCTTTTCTTGCGTATTCTTGATGAACCAGCGTTTATATATAGATGTAGGAGGATTTGTTTGGGAAGCAATAAGCCCCTTTGACATCTCTTCATCTGCAAAGAATTCTCGACGTGAAAACACAGAGACAGAGGGCTGATCTTTGAATAGGGAAAAGAATGGATCCGCAGGGTCCCAAATGAATTGGCTTGGTCGAAAAAAGCCTTGTTCTTTGGAAGATCTATCTCGTGTCTGGTACTGCATAGTTCCACTCTGCAAGAACTCCGAATCATTCTCTTGAAGCTCATCCTCTTTATGATAAATGATCCATTTGCCCCGAAATGACCCAGTCCAATAGGGAAATCCCAATTCAGTGGGCCTTTTGATACAATCAAATAGATTGCCACAAAGGCGCCATATTCTAGGAGCCCAAACTATGTGATTGAATAAATCCTCCTCTATCTGTTGCGGATCGAGGGCCCCTTCCCCTTCTTCAAACTCCGATTCGTATTTTTCATATAGAAATCCCTGATCAACGATAGAACAAGATCCATTTTGCATCATATCTAACTGATTCCTTGGTTCGGACCGAAGAAGTAATGTCACTCGATTATTATCAAACTGACTGCAATATTTTTCTGTCCGTGAGGATCCCGCCAGAGCCAGAGCGCCTTCTACTTCTAATAGTAATAATAGTAATAGGCCATGAACTAGATCAGAATCATTCTCAACGAATCCATAAGAAGTGATCCAATTTTTTTCATCGTATCTGGATGAAGACCAAAGATCTTGAGCGACCGATCCGGCAGAACAACTCAAAAGATAAAGAAGTATCGTGAATTTCTTCATGCTCGTTCCAAGTTCGAAGTACCATTTGTACAAATAAGAATCCCCTACCTTACATGATTTCTTCTTCATATAGATAGATATAGGATCTATGGGGCAATTACTTAGAAGTACATTTTGTGTAACAGCCTTTCCTATCTGATAGAAAAGGATCCCATGATCCTGAACCGATCTTATCTGGGATCGAAAATCCCAAGTTTTTCTATGAAGAGCTGATCTAATTGTATTAGTTTCTATAATGGATTTCTTCTGTGTAATACTAATTGATAGGGCCTCATTGATAAGTGCTACAAGATCTCGCGCATTGGAACCCATGGTTATGGACCCGAATCCGTTAGTATGGAACATCTTCTTTTCCAAGTGAAATCCCCTAGTATATGAAAGAATGAAAAAGTGCTTTCGTTGTTGTGG